TCCGTCTTGTCCCGAATCCTTCTTTTCTTTCTCCTACAAGCCAATCATGCAGTCTATAGCTCTACTTTACTACGATATATCTTGCTCTTGTTTTGTTCTATCACAAACAGTCAAACCAGCTACCGAAGAAGAGAGACTCAATTCGTTACCATGACTGATAGGATGATCAAGCAAGGCAGTCCATAGACAGTTCCGCTTCTCCTCTTAGTTAGAGAGGAGCAGAGACCGCTCGATCTTATCTTGTTGGTTCTTCTTCTTTTTTGTCGAATCTTAACCATGAAAGTCAGTCAATGTTGGCTTCCTCTCAGAGTTGGGATCCTCACGACCCTTTCCTTGATTGCCTGAGTGAGGATCGGAAGAAGCTCAGCTGCCAATGCAAAGTCCGCTTAGTTCAAAAGAAAGCCGAAGGGAGGAAGGCATCATAGGTTTTTTTTCTAGGTTCAGGGGCGAAGTCAACGGCATTTGAAAATCAGACTGAACCCGCCCATCTCATCTTGATTTAGGGGGGGATACTGGGAGAATTTGATCTTCTATCACGCCATTTCTTTATTAGTAGCGAGTAGCAAGAAGAGAAGCTACAAGCATGAGGTCTCACCTTATCTTATTTATAGGTCATATCTTTTTGATTATTTGAAATCGGCCAGGAGCCTTGGTTCCACTCGACCGGAGATACGACGTCATTTATCGAAAAGACCTTTAACTAGCCTTTCTTTCACCCCGATTTAAAGCAATGAATGGGATCGGCTTACCCCATTCTTATAGCGGAGAGAGTGGTACCGTACTGGCTTTCAAGCGGCTTTCCTCACTCCCTGGCATGACTACAGAAGAGAGGGAATTCCTACCAGACCAGAGAGGGGTGATTCTCTAACAAAGGAAAGAAAGGAATGACTATCTATAAAGAGACAGGCTTGCACAGACATCCCGATGGGAAAGAAGGAAAAGACTGGATTTCCGCTACCCTTGAAAAACATACTTTTTGCCACCTTACGACTGGTGTGAAGGAACTTATTGCACATATTATGGGGAAGGAAATTTAGGAGGGAATAAAGCATATTTTATCTATGGCATCGACTAGGTTGCCAATCAGATAAAGGCAGTGAAATTGCAAGAGGATCCGCAATGACTTGCTAGCGAGCTTGCTTCCGTTACAGACTTGCCTTCCTATTCTGCCGGGCTGATCTCCTTCGATTCCTATTTTATCTAGTGATAGGGAATTAGGGATCACTTCACCTCCCTTGCCCCGCTAGCGGACTTACCCTCATGAGAAAGATAGCTCACGTCACTTGCTCCAAAGCCAAAGCGGAATGCTTCAGTTCGAGATCTATAGCCAGTTCTAGTTGTGAAACCCGTCGATCCAGTTGGTTTCAGAAACAAGGGTAGCATCCCAGCCTCCTTCCAGCAGCGCATTCTTTGATTAACTAGTCCATCCAGTGTGCAGTCGGTGCAGCAACCATTTCACCAGCAGAACTAGATTTTCTATAACCCTTCCTGACAAGCTGAAGAATTTGTTATCCTGCATTCATCCTAGCAAAAACTGCTACCAGAGTCTGTTTTTAGCTGCAAATAGGGGGTAGTGGTTGACCTTTCCCGGCTATAAACCAAAACCAGGATCCGCTTTACGATGTATTAGTAGAACCCCTAGGATACGACGCCTTGCTCCTTGAGTATCACGGGATTGAATACCCCGACCTCCCAGAGGCTCCCGAGAAAGCTATTTCAGCCTTCCGGACAGTTAAGGGCCATTCCTACGTCCCTTATCGTCCCACCCCCGCGGAAGGGTGGCGGTTTACTTTCCTGTTTCCGCTGTCTGAACTAAAGCCAGTCAACTCGACAAAGAACATCCTGAGCAGTTACGACAATGAACTCTTGGAGTTATGACAGTGGGTTGTTATTTTCTTTCTTTTTTCCGAAGCCTGTAAACCAGCTAAGAGACACTTTCATTGGGACCGTACCACTTTTCGTGGTTAGGAAATTCCTGCTGGAATCTTTAGTAATAGCTCTCCGGAAAATCCCTTGATTGACTAGCCAATCAAGGAACTCATCCCATCAGTGCCTTCTTGTGAGTGCTAGTCAGCTACCATCCTTGATATAGGTTGTTCTCCTGTGCTCCTGTAAGAAGTCCTTCCTATACCTGATGTTATCCTTATTAGTTAATGCAAAGACCCAATTCGTTCGGGCTGGGATGGCTTCCGACCTAAGCGGGGTAGCACCGTAGGGACCCGTAGTCTCCAGAGTGTTCGTCTGCGGGCAGAGACTCCGTCATCATCCCAACGTCAAAACGCCTTAAATCCAGTAGTATACTTTTCTAGGTGTCCAGTCTTTGAAACCAGACCGCAGTTAAAAGCCCGTCAACTACCTAGCGTACCATACCACTTAGAAAGACGGTGACGAAAGTTGTCACAAATCAACCCTACTTCCTAGATCGGTCCCACTTCGCTTCTTTGAGACTTTAAAAGGAGACAGCACGCGCTCACTGATTATCTATGCATAAAGAAGTTTTTTAGTTAAGTCTGGTCTGATAGTTGAAGTTCTTGTTAACCCATTCTGTAAATGTTCCTATTGTTAGGATTGACATTAAGTTATCTAACCTTTTGTATGCATCGCAACTTTCGAAGGAATGTTGTTTTTCCCCCTTACTTATACCAAAGGATACCCCCTTTCGTCTTTCTAATAAATATTAGCAGATATAGTTAACCGAAGGAGTTGAGGGATTCTTGCTTGAATCCGTCCCGCCATTCCTTAGGAAGGAATAAAGTCAGGGACGACTGCTTATCCATCATCTTTTATGAGTGAAAGAACGAGCTCTATGACTATTTTGATTTTAGCGGAAGCCCTTTTTCTTTATTCTTTCGAGCGATGACCTCAAATGATCAATACCGCAAAAGAAAAGGACAAAAGTCCCCTATTTAGTGGCAGCCGGGCGGAGCTCGTCGGGACTAAGGGCACGGCAATCCTTTGTTAGAAAGGGAGAACGGAGGTTTCATTATCGAGAAGCTAATCCGGCTTGTAGTTTGAGGGAGATACCCGGCTGGTGGGGGTCTCTTACCCATAGACTTGACTCTCACAAAGGCGGAAAGGAGGACTTCTTTGATAATAGCCATTTTTGAGACCGGGAAATAAAAGAGAAAAGAAGACCGTCCCATCTTGCGAGATCTCTCCATGATAAAGAAATCAGTTGAGACTGAGTAGGAGTACAACACCCTTACTGACGATACACCAAATGGTGAAAAAGTTCCTCAGAAGATCCCCTGCATTAGACTGGCTTGGTACTGCTACTGTCACTCCACTGATTAAAAAGGGTTTCCTTCGGCCTGCCGCCGATTTAGAGTTTCTACTTATTGCATACCGTCTCGATGGTTCCCCTCTTTACCAATCAGTACATTCCCCTATCTCTAAAGGGCTGCTTTAGCTCCTCAATTCGAGAAAGGAAGACTCGTACCTGTTGCTGACTGGGAGTTTCCTATTGTTGCCTATTACTTGAATGGCACCCCTCTATTAGATTAGAGGGCAGACTAAACAGGGGTGGGACGCGATTGTGACGACTGTGTTTGGGGCAGATTAACAGAGGAAGAACCAAAAAGCAGAAGAAGTCCAGAAAACAGATCCTAGAAGAAAGAGCAGGTTCCGAAGAAGCAGCAGCGCCCGACCAGTCCGAGTTGACACATATGATGAGGGAGTTAGAACAGCTCAAAGGACAAATGAAGATGATGGTGCAACTAATGACAGCTAAGGTATCCTCCAGGGGAATAGAGCCCACCAAACTCCTCCCTCAAGTCCAGCAGCACAAAGAATAAATGGACAAGAAGGTCAAAAAGAAGAGGGAATTCGATCCCCTCCCAATTCTGCCATCTCGCCTACTTCCAGAATGGATTGCATCCAAACTGATCACTCCCATGCCTCCTAAACCGGCGAATCCTCAGGCTCCGGGACCAGATGCAAGATGTGAATATCATATCGGAGGTATACGTCATTGGACCAATGATTGCTACCATCTCAGGCATCGGATCCAAGATCTTCTGGACCATCCGTTGTTGAGTTTCTATTTGCGAGGGAGGAATGCGTATTACGCTTTGAAGAATCCATGCCCCTCATTGCAGGATGAATCAGAGAGTAGTAGTATATGCAAGAAGAGAAAGACGTCCCAGATACAACCACCCATTTCACTCAAAGATAGGCTCGTTTGGCCTAAGGTGAAAGACGCGGATTGCACTGAGATTAACATGATATACCCTACGATCCGGCCTCAACACAGGAATAGCCCTGATCTGCACAACGCTATCTCCCAGATCGTTCAGAATGCACAAAATAGGCCTACGTCCTACCAAGCCCCTCGATCCACCTACCTAGTACCAGTTCCATCACAACCGCAGCCCCTTGTTATCACCATTCCAAGCGCATCATTTTTCGCACCAAAGGTTCCGCAAATCCTAACACTCAGACCCATCCCAAAACCGATGGTTATCACCTATCCACCCTCGAAGGGACCCATCACTATCAGCCTCCTGGAACCTTACACGGGAAATCATGCTGTGCCTTGGAATTACGGCATCGAGGCTACTACCGAACAAGGGGAAAAGAGCCCGAGGTAGGTGGCAGAAATTGGAGGAATGACTCGTTCTGGAAGATGTTATACTCCAGAAGAGTTGGAACTAAGAAGGAAGAAAAGAAAGGAGAAAATGGGAGATATTGAACCTGTCAAGCAGCAGAGGAAGAAATTTAGGAATTCTTGAGGATCATCAAGAACAGTGAATTCAGTGTGGTTGAACAACTCAATAAGATGCCAGCTCGGATATCTATCTTAGGTCTCCTGATAGCATGAGAAGCTCACAGGAATGCCTTACTCAAAATCCTCAATGAACCCCATGTCGCCTCAAATATTTCCCCTATAAATCTGGTGGGACAACAAAAAGGTTCTCACTTTTAGATAAAATTCTTCTTGCCTTCTCAGACTGAAGTCTGAACGTCTGGAAACCTAGGTGCATCGTATATATAGTAAGATA